ATTTTCTCTCGGTGGATATGGTCTAGGAATCACAAGGATATTGGAACTTTGTATTTTATTTTGGGTTTGTGAGGTGGGCTTGTTGGAACTTCTATAAGAATTTTAATTCGTTTGGAGTTAGGTCAGCCTGGAACTTTGTTGGGAAGTGATCAGTTGTATAATTCTATTGTAACTGCCCATGCATTTTTAATAATTTTTTTTTTAGTTATGCCTGTTTTTATTGGTGGATTTGGAAATTGATTATTGCCCCTGATGATTGGGGCCCCAGATATAAGATTCCCCCGGCTTAATAATCTAAGGTTTTGACTACTACCTTCTGCATTATTGCTCTTATTAGGCTCTGTGTTTGTAGAAACTGGGGCAGGGACGGGATGAACTATTTATCCTCCTTTGTCAAGAGGAGTTGGACATAGAGGGTCTTCCATGGATTTAGTAATTTTTTCACTTCATTTGGCAGGGGCTTCTTCTATTATAGGGGCAGTAAACTTTATTACTACTATTGCTAATTTAGGATCTAGTTCTATACGGGGAGAGCGCTTACCTTTATTTGTTTGAGCAGTAGTTATTACTGTTGTTTTATTATTATTGTCTTTGCCTGTGTTGGCGGCGGCTATTACTATATTATTAACAGATCGAAATATTAATACAAGGTTTTTTGACCCATCTGGTGGAGGAGATCCGGTATTATTTCAGCATTTATTTTGGTTTTTTGGTCATCCTGAGGTTTATATTTTAATTCTTCCTGCATTTGGGGTGGTATCCCATGTTGTTACCCATTTTTCTGGGAAGTTAAGTTCTTTTGGTTTGCTTGGTATAATTTATGCTATACTAAGTATTGGGGTATTAGGGTTTCTTGTTTGGGCACACCATATATTTACAGTTGGAATGGATGTTGATACTCGGGCATATTTTACTTCTGCTACTATAACTATTGCTGTTCCAACGGGGATTAAGGTGTTTAGCTGACTTGCTACCTTAAGTGGGGGAAAAGTAAGGTGTGAGGGTCCTTTGTTATGGGTGCTGGGTTTTATTTTTCTCTTTACTGTAGGGGGCTTAACTGGAGTTATTTTAGCAAATTCTTCTTTAGATATTGCATTACATGACACATATTATGTGGTGGCTCATTTCCATTATGTGTTGAGAATGGGAGCTATTTTTGGGATTTTTGCAGGGATTACATTTTGATTTCCATTATTTACTGGTGTAGGGTTGCATGGGCGGTGAGTTAAGGGGCATTTTTTCTTAATATTTATTGGTGTTAATTTAACTTTTTTTCCTCAGCATTTCTTAGGGTTAGCCGGAATGCCCCGCCGATATTCTGATTATCCTGATGTATTTATATCTTGGAATGTTGTATCATCAATTGGGTCTATAATTTCTTTGGTTGGTTTATTGTTTTTTATATTTATTTTATGGGAGGCTTTGGCGGCTCAGCGTAAATTGCTGTACACTCCTAGGGCAGGGACAAGATTAGAGTGAAGATGGGCTAGATACCCACTATCAGCACATACGCACATAGAAGTGGTTATAACTTTTAGTGCTAAAGAATAATGATACGGTGACTTCAACTTGGATTTCAGGATGGTATAAGATTATTTATAATAGAATTGATTGAGTTTCATGATTATATCATGTTGGTTTTAACAGGTATTTTAGTTTTGGTTGGGTGCGCATTTATTAGGTTAGGGAGGACTAAACATAGGGGGCGAGAGGTTTTAGATTCTCAGGTGGTTGAAGGAGTATGAACGATTGTTCCAGGGGTAATTTTAATTTTTTTGGCTCTTCCGTCTCTTCATTTATTGTATTTAAGAGATGAGATATTTAGTCCAAGATTAACAGTTAAGGCTATTGGTCACCAGTGGTACTGAAGGTATGAGTATAGGGATTTAACTGCATTTATATTTGACTCTTACATAGTTGGGGAAGAGAATTTGGTTAGGGGGGACTATCGTTTGCTTGAAGTTGATAATCGATTGGTGTTGCCTTATGGGGTTGAGTCTCGCATTTTAGTAACTGGTGCTGATGTTATTCATGCATGGACAGTTCCATCTATAGGAGTAAAGGTTGATGCTGTTCCGGGGCGGCTAAATCAGTTGGGATTAGTTCTTTTTGGTCCTGGGGTTTTTTATGGGCAGTGTTCTGAAATTTGTGGAGCTAATCACTCGTTTATACCAATTGTTCTTGAGAGGGTTAATTGGGAGGATTTTATTGTTTGAGTTCGTGGTTAGGATATGCCACATTTGAGTCCTTTATCTTGAATCCTAGTCCCGCTAGTGGTTATTATTGGTGCTGGGGCTGTATTTGCGGTGCTTTGATGGTCTCAGGTGCCTGAGTTTAAGAGGCCAGGAAAGGGAATGCAGTTAAATGTGCGAGGCTGGCATTGGGCTTAAGGGTATATAATTGAAAAGCTATTGCAGCGTTGGCTTTTTAATCCAGAGATTGATATTATTATCCTCAATTAGTTAGATAAGTATTTATATAGGAGCGCTTTACTCAGAATTATATCTAATTATGCGTCGTACAGCTCCGCACTTGGTAGAAGTTAGGCCTTGACCTTTGCTTGTGGGGATGTTAGCATTATCATTGACTGTGAATCTTGTTATGTTTTTTCGAGGGCAGTTGGGCTGGTTAGGGGGGGTTATAAGTTTTATTGCTCTAGTTTTTGTTTTAGGCCAATGGTGGCGAGATGTCATTCGGGAAAGAACTTATATGGGAGAGCATAGAAAAGTTGTCGTGAGAGGGCTTAAAATTGGAATAGTTTTATTTATTCTATCTGAAGTTATGTTTTTTTTTGGATTTTTTTGGGCATTTTTTCATGCAAGGTTGGCCCCAGCAGTAGAGTTAGGATGTGCTTGACCTCCAGTTGGGTTGGAGGTTATTCCGGCCATAGGGGCCCCACTATTGAATACAGGAATTTTATTAGGGTCTGGGGTAAGGGTGACTTACTCTCACCATAGATATTTAGCGGGGGATGGTGGAGCAGGTAATTTTAGTTTGCTAATTACAATTATTTTGGGTGTATTATTTACTGGTATTCAGGGTTTGGAATATAGAGAGGCTAGCTTTAGCATTGCAGATAGGGTCTATGGGTCTACGTTTTTTTTAATAACTGGGTTTCATGGGTTTCATGTATTAGTTGGGTCAACTTATTTGCTTGTGTCTTTAATTCGTGGGTATCTTGGGCATTATTCTAGAACTCACCATGTAGGATTTGAACTTGCAGCGTGATACTGGCATTTTGTGGATGTAGTTTGAATTTTCTTGTTTATTTGGGTATATTGGTGAGGAAGGTAAGACCCTAGTTAATTAAATAATACAAGCTTGTCATGCTTGAGTTGCTGAGGCGGGTCTTATGGGTGGGAGGTATTTATAGTGTAATATATTAACACACTAGTTTTTCGTGCTAGAGATATGAGTTTCATTAAATATTTTATTAGTAAGTGTTGGTAGCAATCAGTCCATGGCCTTAAGTTAATAAAACTGAAAGTTTTCAAAACTTTCAATGTCTTGCACAGGCCATGAGTTAAAATATGGTAATTTATGGGAGTTAATAGTATAAGAGAATATTTTCCGCTTACACCGGAGAGATGGGATAACCTTAACTTAGATTAATTATTTTAAGTTACTTGTAAATTTATTATAAGTATTGGACAAAGGGTCATATTTAACATCATCAAGGTTATCCGTTTAATTCCGGCACAATACTCTTAAATAATTACCTAGAGTTGTAAACATCTAAGCATCTTCAGTGCTTTGCTTTATATTAAGCTATCTAGATAGGACGATTAAAGGGGTAATCCCATTTTTAGCTCCACAGGCTAATGTTTTACTTAAACTACTTTAATAAATAGGAGAAATTTTCTCAGAGTCTGAGCCGAAATCAGGAGGTCTATTTAATCTATATGTTTTTAAAGGGTCGCATAGGGCCGGCTCGCAGGGTAGCAATTTTTACCACAATTAGTATGGTTAATAGGAGCAATATTATTAGCAGGAGGATTGATAATCTTTGGGGGGATTCTATGGGAAGCAAGATTTTTTGATCTAAGTGGCTACTAAAATTTATAGTATAGGTATTTATTGGGATTAGTAGTGGGGTAGTAATAATAATTAATAGTGGGGTAAATTTTATATTGAATCCTCTGTAGGGATTTTTTGTATTTGGACAGCATGATAAAAAGTATGCAAATATTATTATCACTCCCCCTACATAAATCAGAAATAATATTATGGCTAGCAGGGAGGAAGTTTGGTAGCTTAATAGTATTGTGGCTAGCAGGGCTATAATTAATAGGGCAATACCTATAGATAGGGGACTGGAGAGGAATATTAAGCTGATTGTCAGAATTACAAATAAAATTAATAGTGTGGGTGACATGGGCCTAGAGACCAAGGGTGGGGTCATTGTCAGGACATGAGTCTGGTAGTTTGGTTAACTTATCTAGTCAGTAAAGGGAAAGATGGAAGTGTTCTCCCTTAAAAGAATTAGAAGTTCTTTATGCTGTCTTTCACTGGGGGGTAAAATATCTTAGGGTTAGTATTATAAAAAGAAGAGGTAAAAGGTGTATAATTAGGGTTAGGTGGTTACGTGGGCTATTTATTCTTATAGGGTTGATAACACTGTGAGGCGTGCCGTGTGAGGTGGATGTATAGAGTAATAACGAGTATGAGGAAGTTAAAAAAATTAATATAATTAGAAGAATTGTGTACGGAAATATCCATATAGATGAGATTGAGGAAATTAGGAATATTTCTGCGGGGAGGTTAATGAAGGGGGGTGTTCCTATATTTGAGATAATTAATATAAATCATCATAAGCCAAATATTGGGGCGTGTCTTAAAACTGCTTTAATGATTGTGAGTCTTCGAGTTTTATAGCTTTCATAGATAAAGTTAACAGCGGCAAATAGGCCTGATGAAGTTAGGCCATGGGCAATTAGTATAATAGTAGCCCCTTGTCAGGCTAGGGGGGATTCTATTATAATAGCGGTAAGTATAAATCTTATGTGGGCTACAGATGCATAAGCAATTAATGATTTTATATCTGCTTGGCGTAGGCATAGTAGGGCGGTGGTAGTGGCCCCCGTAAGTCTAAGGGAAGTTAAAAGATATTTATAAATATCTAGGTCTAAGTTTATAGAAAATATAAGGAATAGTCCGTATGCGCCTAGTTTTAGTAAAATTCCAGCTAGGATTATTGAGCCTGCAACAGGGGCTTCTACGTGGGCTTTTGGCAATCATTGGTGGGTGGAGTATATTGGAAGTTTTACTAAAAATGCAATAATTAAAAAGATTGAAATTTTTGAGCTAATGGGCATGTAAATGTTAGGCGAGATAATCGAAAGATTTCTTGTAGATATAAAAATTATGGTTAATATAACTAATAGAGGAAGTGATGCAGTTAATGTGTACATAAGTATATATATTCTTGATAATAGACGTTCTGGTTGGGGCCCCCACCGTATGATTAGAAGTATTGTGGGGATGAGGGTAGTTTCAAATATAATATAAAATGAAATAAGGGAATTTATTGAGAAGGCTATTAATAAAGAAATAATTAGTGTTATGGTAATTATAATAAATCAAGTTTCATCTTTGGTGGCATGAAAGATAGGGTAGCTTGCCAATAAAACAAGGGGGGTAAGTCATAGGGATAATATAATTAGGGCTGCACTTATTTGGGAGAGGGATTGAGATAAGTTAGGAGAGTAGGTAGAGGCTATTGGGATAGTTTGAAATGAGGCAGTTACTAAGAGGAATAAGATAGCAATAGTTAATGGCCATTGGTTTTTTTTAAGAAGGGGAATTGATATTAATGGAATGATGATCTTTATCATGCTTTACACATGTCTTTTTGTATACCACTTTATGGGTCTGTGTGTACTGGAGATGGACAACTAAAACAGAAAATAGTTTAACATAAAATTCTAACTTTGGGAGTTAGGGATCTAGTCTTAGTTTTCTGAAAGGGGGTAATAATACATCTTTTCTTAGAATCTTGGCGCTTGGAAGGCGCCTGTACACAAATACTGAAGATGTTTTACTGTTAGGTAAAATTTGGTTTAATGGGAGTAATTCAATAAGAATTTATAGTTGCTTGTTTATTAATTTATAAAGGGTGTTATTGCACGTTAGCTTTTGGAGCTAGAAGACTATTTTGTAGTTTATCTTACCATAGTTTATTTAGAACTTTTAATTTGCATTTAAACAGAGGGATTTCCCTGGTGAGCTTAATCCAGGGTGGCCGAAGTAAGGTGAAAGACTGTAAATCTTTTTATGAAATTTTTCCCTTGGGAGACTATAGGCTAAAGAAGCTGTCAAACTCATAATTTGAAGATAACCAAGTTGTTTGGTCTTAGTTAGATAATACAAGTTGGCAGAATAATGCAACTGGTTTAGGACCTGTTTATGAAGATTTTTCACTTGTTAGGTAGAAGCTATTTTAGCGTTTGATTGTTAATCAAAAGATAGCCGTAAGGTTTGCCTAGATTAATAGTTTAAATAAAACTTTGGTCTTGTAAACCAAAAATAGTCTCGCTTTAATCTAATAAATTTACAAGTTAATTATCCTGTAATTAGGGCGGATGATTTTAATATGTCATTTCCTGTGGTGCGGGTGATTATAACAAATAGGGCTAGTCCAAGAGCTGCTTCACATACTGCAGGTGTTAGGATGAAAATTAAAATAAATGGGGTATGGAGGTGTGTTGTCAGTAATACTCATAGAACTGTAGTTAGAATTAAAGCTTCTATAAGGAGTAGTATTGAAAGTAAATGTAGGCGATGGAGAGAAATTGTAGCTAAAAGGGTGACTAATAAAACTACAAATAATATAGTTAAGGTTTGAGGTGACATGTTCAGATTGGTAAGCAAATTTAAAAAGCAATGAAACTAAACTTTATGTGAAGATTTATTTAATAATTTAAAAATTAAATTTTATAAGTGTTATTAATTTTATATTTATTTAGATTTTAGGCAGGGCGTATTTAGAATTAATGTATAATGATGGCAAATATAAATATTATAAATATTGAGGCAAATAGTATTTGTCTTGGAATGTTTATTTGTTCCATGTTTTTTAATTTATTGGCTAATGTTGTTATAATTATTTTTAAAGTTGTTGGGCCGGCAAATTCCATTCAACCTTTTTCAAGGGATATAATTGTTGTGTTTCTAATATGAAGGGGTTTGGATAAGATTATTTGTGTCGATAGTGGTGTAAGGAATCATATAGATGTGATTTTTGAGTGAATCTTTAGGGGGGCTCTTCCCATGTCAGCGGGTCCAGCTACGGCTATATAGAATCCTATAATTATAATAACTAATGGGGTGAATTTTTCTATGTTGGAGAGAGTTGGGTGAGGCAGAGGATGCATAATAGTTCAATTTACTACTGTAGCAATAATCATAGAGGCGGTTCTTAGGGTTAGTCTAGGAAAAGAAATATCGGTAGAGTTTATATTTATTGTGTTTAATTTGAATGGGGTATTAGTTCCGGAAAGGACGATAAGAACTAATCGGGCGGCGTATGTGGAGGTTAAAGTAGTGGCGGTGAATATAATAATTAGGGGAATTCAATTTATTCTTTCTTGTATTATTATTTCTAAAATTAAGTCTTTAGAGTAGAATCCCGCTAGGTATGGAAATCCACTTAATGCAAGTGTTCTAGTAAGCAATGCTGCAGCTGTTATAGGCATTTGTGATGCAATGTTTCTTGATAGCCGTAGATCTTGAGTATGTCCATTTAACATAATAATTGTGCCAGCACATATAAATATAAGGGCTTTAAATAAAGCATGTGTGATTAGGTGGAAAAATGCCAGATGTTGTAGGTTAAATGCTAATCTTATTATTATGACACCTAATTGACTTAGGGTTGAAAGGGCAATAATTTTTTTAAGATCATTTTCCATTAGGGCAGACATACTAGCTAAAAAAATCGTTAAGGAAGATATAATGAGCAAATATTTAGCTGCGGGGGTGTTTTCTAATGTTGGGGATAGTCGCACTAACAGATAAACTCCTGCTGTAACTAGAGTTGAAGAGTGTACTAAGGCAGACACTGGGGTGGGGGCAGCTATGGCTGCAGGTAGTCATCTTACAAAGGGAATTTGAGCTCTTTTTGTGGTTGCAGCTAATATAATTAGTCAAGGTAGAATTATTATTTGGGGTGTTGTATGTATATATATAATGTTTAATTGGTTTTGCTGAACAGCTATAATAATTGCAACTAAAATAAGGGCATCGCCAAACCGGTTTGTTAATACTGTTAATATAGCTCCTGCTAATGATTTAGGGTTTTGGTAATATATAACTAACACGAAGGATGTAATTCCAAGCCCGTCTCATCCTAGTAGTAGGGTTACTAAGTTTGGTCTTAAAGTTAATAATAATATTGAGGTAACAAATAGTGATAGAATTAATGTGAATCGATCTTTTAAGGGGTCTTCATTTATGTATGTTTTAGAAAATAGGAAAATTGTTCTTGAGATTGCTAAGACAACTAAGATTAAGGTGGATCTAAATTCATCTAAAATAATATCAAAGTTGAAGGAAAAGGAGGAGACGGTTAATAACTCCCAAGATAAAATTAGAGTTGTGTTTTGTATAATAAGATATAGAGAGATTACCAGGGAAATAGAGCCTGTTAAGTAAAAAATTGCAGGTATTATAGAGGATGGTTTAAATCTCATTATTAAAATCGTTTAACTTATAAGGTTATTTGGGTAATTAATTAATTTATATTGGGTGCTCATTAGCATACAGTCTGAGGAGCAAACAGAAAATATAGGCTTGAATGGCACAAATTCCAAACTCAAATATGCAGTACCCAGATAGAATTAAAAGAAAGGTTAAAGATCTTCAAAAAGAAGCTCTAGTTATAGCGGGTACCATATATGTGGCTAGAAGAGAAAAAATAATATGGCCTGCAGTTATGTTAGCGGCTAATCGGAAAGATAGGGTGATTGGACGAAGGAGAATTCTTATTGATTCTATTAGTACTAGTGCTGGTGATAATCAGTCAGGGGCTCCTATAGGTAGTAGGCCCGCTAAATAAGATCTAGATTTAGTTATTGAGGATAGGGTTAGGGCTAATCATATAACGAGACCTAGGGTTAAAGAGAATAAAAGATGGGATGACGGGTTAAATGAGTAAGGGATTATAGTTCTAAGATTAACTAAGACTAGGAATACAAATGTCGCGGATAAACCAGTAGGAAGTCCCTTTAAGTGGCGGGTGAGAGTTTGGGAGGATTGTTGAAGTATTAGCTTGGAAGCAGAGTATATTACAATTGTTAGAGTTGGAGTACATAATCATAAAGGTGAAGAGATTAATAAAAGGGCGAATAGAGAAACTAATCATATTATTAGCGGGGAATAATGAAAAATTGTATTAGTTGATGGGTCAAAAATCGAGAAAATGTCGGGTATCATGGATTTCTAGACGATAGTCTTTGACCAGATTTCAAGGCTGATATTTAAGAAATCGGTTTAAAGCATATTTTTGTTCTATAAGTGTAATATAATTATGAGTTTCCTAAGCCTTATGTTTTTTTTGGCTATAGTAGTATGTGGGGCTATTTTTGTAGGGTTTAATATTCTTAGGGTTAAGAGAGTAGAAGGGGGGGGATCTTCTGATCCTTTTGAGTGCGGCTTTGATCCACTTGGTGGTGCTCGAGTGGCATTATCTCTTCGGTTTTTTGTGCTGGTTGTTTTGTTTTTGGTATTTGATGTAGAAATTGTGTTAATTTTGCCATTGATTATTTTTGAGGGGTTTAGAGGATGGTATTATTTTAGGCTTAGACTAATTTTTATTATTTTGATCTTAGGTCTAGGCTATGAGTGAAGAGAGGGAAGCTTGTCTTGGTGCAGGTATAAATTTACAGGTTGTAGAGGGTTCCCCCATGTTTGGGTCTTAAGTCCAATGCACTAGTCTGCCACCTACAAAGATTATAAATTTTTTGGGTCAATGTGTTAAAGAAATTGGTATTAGCACATATAATATAAAATATATAAATGTTGCAATTTTCCCAATTTGTTCGTAGGGTGCTTCAACTGGGCATCCTCCAATTCATGTTAAAATTAATACTGTTGCCACTAGAGTTCAAAATAATATTTGAGTAGTGGGAACAAAGGCTATTGATTTTACTGGGGATTGAGATGCCACTGGAAGTGTGGCGATGATTAGAATTGCTGAGAATATGGCGATAACTCCTCCTAACTTATTTGGAATAGATCGTAAGATGGTGTAAGCCCATAGGAAATACCATTCTGGCTTAATATGGGGGGGAGTTGCTAATGGATTCGCTGGAATAAAGTTTTCTGGGTCTAAGAATAAAGCTGGGGAAATTAGGGCAAATGTTAAAAGAATTAGTGTTAAGATGACAATTCCTACAAGATCCTTAGATGTGTAATATGGGTGGAATGGAATTATTCTTGAGTTAGATTTAATACCTAGGGGGTTATTAGATCCTTTCTGGTGAAGGAATAGTAGATGTAGAACTGATAACGCAATTAATACAAATGGTAAGAGAAAATGAAATATGAAGAATCGATTTAGTGTTGCGTTATCTACTGCAAATCCTCCTCATAGTCAAGCTACGATTGAATTTCCAATATAGGGAATCGCTGAAAGAAGATTTGTAATTACTGTTGCTCCCCAAAATCTTATTTGACCCCAGGGGAGGACATACCCCACAAATGCTGTAGCTATGGTTATTGCGAGTAATGCAATACCAACAAATCAGACTTCTTGTTTTATATATGATCCATAATATATTCCTCGAGCTACGTGAATATAAATACATACAAAAAATATTGATGCGCCATTAGCATGGGCATTTCGAATTAATCACCCATATTGGACATCTTGGGAAATGTGGGTTACTGAAGAAAATGCTAGTATGACAGAGGGGGCGTAGTGTATGGTTAGAAATAGGCCTGTTAAAATTTGTACTACTAGGCATAATCCTAGAAGTGATCCAAAATTTCATAAGGTGGACAAGTTAACTGGTGCAGGAAGATCAATTAGTGATCCATTAATTACTTTAATTAGGGGGTGTGTATGTCGGAGAGGTTTAAACATTTTTTATTGTAATAAATTCCAGTGCGAAACATTTTTAGCTTTGCAGGCCACTGTTTGAAATAAACTATAGAACTAAATGTTGGCTAATAGAGGGCCGATTAGAAGTATAAGTGTAATAATTGAGGCCGCTGCAATTGGGGAGCCTGCTGTGTATTTAGATATTGGGGCTCTAAATATTGGTGGAATAATATTTAATGCTACAAATAGGTATGTTACTGTTATTACAATTCTAGCCATTAATATTAAAATAATTGGTACAACTATTATAGGGGTAGTGGATAAAATTAAAATTGTTATTAATTTTTGGGCGAACCCAATGAATGGTGGAATGCCCCTTGTAGATAATAATAGGAGTGTAAGGGTAAGAGCGGGTTTTGTGGGTATTGCGGGATGGGAAGGGATTAAATCGGATTCTGTATTTTGTATCGAGTATATAAGGGTACAAAAAGCTCATATTTGAATAATATAAAGAATAAAATATAATATGGTTAATTGAAAAGAAAATATAGAGATTATTAGCATCCATCCTGTATGAGCAATGGATGAGTATGCAAACAGGGTTTTAATTGAAGTAGAAGTTCATGCCCCCAGGCCCCCTATAACTATAGTTATTGTTCCTAGTATAATTAAGTATGACTGATTAATGATTTCAGAGGTTATAAGAATTAATCCTAAGGGGGCTAATTTTTGCCATGTTGATATAAATAGGATTATTGGTCAAGATAATGATTCTATGACTTGGGGCACTCAAATGTGGAATGGGAAGGCTCCAAGTTTAAGAACTCTTGCTGCCGTAAATAGCAGTGTAATTAATAAGGGAGAAGTAAATGGAGATATGAGGGGTATTAATAGTAGGGTTGTTCCTGCAATTAGTTGTAAGATAAAGTACTTTATAGCAATTTCAGATGAGGATGAAGATTTTTTAATTGTAATCAAGGGAATGATTGAGATAAGATTTATGACTAGGCCAATTCATGTAAGGATTCATCAGGATGATAAAAATACTAGTAAGGTTCCTAATAAAGTGGTAATGATTGAAAGGATAATTCATGCCGGAAATAGGGGCAGGGCGTAATTTATCATTGGCAGTAAAGGGTAAAAATTTTGCCAAGTTAGTATGGGGAAAACATAAATGCAAATTGTAAGGGCCATAGGTAAGATTATACCTCAGGCTAATCATATAAGAGTATCATATCGTATTCGGGGAAGAGTTGCTCGAATGGCAATAAATATTATTCTAATAAGGGATATTAATACAATTTTAATTATTAATCTTCTATTATTAATTATTAATCTTCTATTAGGTATTACTGTTAGAGTGGATATTACTAAAATGCCTAAATATTCCGATATAAAGATTACCGCAAACTTGCCTCCTAAGTATTCAGTGTTGAAGCCTGATACTAGTTCAGATTCCCCTTCTGCGATGTCAAATGGAGTGCGATGGGTTTCTGCTACACAAGTTATAAATCAAATGGGCATAATTAATGGTAATGCAATTATTAATGAGAATCCGTTAGAGTTAACTAATTCTAGATTTAATGATTTGAGAGGAAGTAATAGAGCAATTAGAATTAATGCTATTCTGACCTCATATGAGATAGTTTGTGCCAGGCCTCGTGTTATACCAATTGATGCATATTTTGAGTTGGATCTTCAGCTTATACCTAATATTGCATAGACGTGAAGACTGGAAATGGCTAAAATTAAAACAAGGCTATTTTTAATAGGGAAATTTGGGTGAAATAATGGTAATATTATTCATAATAAGATTGAGCACGTTAAAGCAAAAAAGGGGGCAACAGTAAATGGAATTTTATTTAAAAGTATGGTTGGGGAAGAAGCTTTGCTAAATAATTTAAGGGCATCTGCCAGTGGGAGGAGAAGGGCTGCGATAGCTGCTTTGTTAGGGCCTTTTCGTAGCTGAGCTAAGCCTAATCCTCGGCGCTCAAGAAGTGTAAAAAGTGCTATTGCAATAAGGCCAAAGATAAGGGCAAGTAATATATTAGTTATAGTTTGTGCCATTTGAAAAAATAGAGGCAGTACTTGTAGTTTTATATTAAGTTTAGTTAATAGTTGGGTTTGCTCATAAACAGGTTTAAAAAAATTTTTAAGATTTTGTAGTATACTATTAAAATTTTCTTAAAAACTTGTGCTCTATCTTTAATAATAGGTGTCCCCGCACACCAAGATTTGCGAATAGTGGGAGAGGTGACCTAGCATGCTTAGGTTGCTCATAGTAAAATGAGATAAAATAGCCCCCCCCGTCCCATGTAGGGGCCCTAAAAGTAAAAGTAATGAGATATATATATATAAATTATGTTTACAAATGCTAAAAAAAATTTTCTACTTATATGTTGAAATCTTACAAAGATTCGACTAGTGTCCTAATAAATTTGATATCTGAACTAAGAAAACCACAGTAATATATTACAAAAAAAAAAAATTTTTTCGCGGCGGGGGTGCATTTGCGCGTGGATGTCAAGTGTTTGATAGCTAAGGTCCTTTCGTACTATTAGCTATATTAGTTAACTGAAGATAGAAACCGACCTACTTTGCAGCGGTCTTAACTCAGCTCATGTAGGGGTTTAATGGTTGAACAAACCAACTTTTTTCCCTTCTGCAAGAAAAAGTAACCCTAAGCCAACATCGAGGTGCCAAGCTCTCCTGTCGATTTGGGCTCCTAAGGAGAATTAGCCTGTTATCCCTATGGTAACTTATATTCGGTGATCATTGAAGGGGCAATTGTGTGACAGGGTGTCTAATACATTCTAAGAGGTTTAGGTGTGCTCTTTAGTCGTCCCAGCTAAAAGAGGTGGTCCTAGAGTAGGAAGAGATCTTTAAGCTCAGTAGGGTCTTTTTGTCTTTCAGGGAAATTTATGGTTTTTCACATAATTACTAATTTACAGTAAAATAAGAATAAAATAGATCTCTGTTTACCCATTCATGCTAGCCACCAATTAAATGGCAAATTATTATGCTACCTTTGCACAGTCAGGATACTGTGGCCGTTAAAATTTTCACTGGGCAGGGGATACCTGTAATATATTGACTACAGGCTATGTTTTTGCTAAACAGACAGAGATTTTTTTGTCGAGTTCATACTTATAAGGTGGTGTGTGTTAATTTTTGAGCGTGATGTAAGATGTAATTTTGATTTGTTAATTGTACTTATTTAAACAGTTTCTTGGGCATTAGCGGTTGGTGTTAGAGGTTCTTGTAGTGGAGCAGAAGAATGGTGGTGAAATTGCTATGTGTCTATGACGAATAGGTGGCAAGGGCTGATATTAAGCCTATGAAGTAGAAATTATAGGGTTCTGGCTTATTTAATAAGGCTTATCCCTTATTAATTACAATACATGGGTTGATTGTCTGATATCAGATTTATGAACAACCAGATATTACTAAATGCGGGTGGTATGTAGCTTCTATTTTTATTTCTTGATCCAATTATGCAACAGTGGGGGTAGAATAAAAATAGCTCATTTAGATTCGGGAGAAGGAATATACTTGTTGTTTAGTTTAAGCATGATGCAAAAGGCAGATTATGTTATAATTACTTGGGGGTAGAAGGTTTGCCTTTTCAGTTGGGGAATGTGTTCCCAGGGCACAATTTCCATTATGCCGACTATGTTACGACTTATCTCCCCTTTGGGCGAGAGTGACGGGCGATTTGTACATACCTAAGTAGATTCATTACGTGAGATTTAGGTAATTACTTTCAAGTCCAGTTTCATTTATTTTTCAGTGTAATTTCATTAATTTATTTATTGTAACCCATTTCTTCCTTTCTATAGGCTATATTTCGACCTGACTTCGGGCTTAATAGCTGGGTGTCCTTAATTTAATAAAAGGGCTCGACGGCAATACATAGGCTAGGGCAAAGAGAGGTGAGGTGAGACGTGGATTATCGGTTTAAAGAACAGGTTCCCCTGAGAAGTTAATAGGTACCGCCAGATTCTTTAGGTTTGAAACAGTTGTTCGTAGTTCCTTGGTAAATTTATAGACGGGCATAAGAGGATGGCCCTCGTTTGACTCCCGTCTTTCATGATGGGGGGGAGGAAAATTATTATATATTTTTGATTTTACTCAATTGATATATTATTGTCTTCTGAGTGTTCCTTTAGCATTATACCAGTGTGTTTTGACTTAAGCCTTACGTTTAGCCGCGACTGCTGGCACGAGTTTGGCCAGCTTTATAGTACTCTTTTCCGGAATTTACTTTTATAAGTGGTCCAGATTTCATTACTGCAGGCGAGGTGGTGTTCATAGTGTTTGTAAGTACTTATACTAGGGGGCATTATTTTATATATTAAATAAAGATAAATTGCCTGACTCTCGGGAATTTTATGTATTGCAATGTATATGTTTTGAGTGTGTCAAAATTAGACTAGAATCAAACATTCATTAAAATTGAAATTTGTTTAAATTTAATATTTGTTATTTATTTAATGTATATTAACTTTATCCAAAATAATATGTTGTTATGAGTAGACAA